AGATGAAAAAGCCTCTGTAACAGTTGGACGGTAGTAAAAAGTCATAGCAAAACCTGTAGCTACTTGTACTAAAAAACAAGTAAGTGTGATCCCCCCTAAACAATAAAATATGTTGACATGAGGAGGAACATATTTACTAGTTATATCATCTGCAATCGCCTGAATCTCGAGACGTTCCTCAAACCAATCATATACTTTATTGAGATAGGTAACCCAAAACCAGGAAACTCCCCTCGGAGAACCGTATATGAGAATTTCATCTCGTACGGCTCAAGCAGAAACATACAAATGTTGATTTCAACAGATATGTAATAGAAAGTTCAAAACTTCTTAGCTTAGCCGCTTGATTTACTCCGACCCAAAGATACGAAGTAAAAAAAATTGGAAATCTATTCTTTGTATTTTTTGTATGATAAGGCCTAAAAATATCAAGTTGGCTCATCCGTCTTTTTTGATGTTGATTATTACAGGCCTCTTGAATCTTCTCTTTCCTATTTATTTTTAATTTGATTTCTTGTTTTTTTTGTAATGTGTATTGACTCTTATTTAACTATTTATTTATCTTTTTTAACTATGTATATGTATATATATATTTGGTATAGGAATTCACTTGTTGAGATCCCATGAATCAATTGAAACTCCAGATTCATACTAGAACCACGATGATTTAATAAAGCCAAGCCTCAAGCCAAGCTAAACTCAAGGGTTCTCTGAGTAAGAACACTTTCATAATCACTTATTCAATGAATGTATGTTATGACTCAACAAAATCTAGATCTAGAAAAGGAGTTGTCCTTCGGTAAAAAAAAAGTAAGTCTGAAAGAAGAAAAATCGTTTGATTTAGGAAATATTTATTTGAAATTTTTGGAGTCCGGTTTCGAGGTCCGAATATTAGTTATGAATCATAGTTTTCGTATTTCTTTTCTTGATCTATTCTATATTACATGGATTTCGTGTTCCAGATACTAGAATAATTATCCAACGAAATAGACTCATCTTGATAGAGATGACAGAACTATTCTCTGTATTATTAATAGGATCAATTATAACAAGTCACACACTCATATTCCGGAGATACCGAAACAAATAAATTCCACGGTCGAACTACCAGAATGGTCTAGAAATCAAAGTTTTAAGTTTAAGTAAAGTAATTTTTTTTTTTTTTAACTAGTACTTCATAGTTCTTATTTTTTTTTAACTAGTACTTCATAGTTCTTATTAAAGTTAACTCATTGCAATTCCATCCAGTAAAACGGAAGAATTATAAATTTCCAAAATAATAGATAGAAATACCGCAAATAGGGCCATAGCGACCCCCATTAGTGGTGTAGTCCCCCAGCCCGGAGCTACTTTACCATATTCCGAATTCAGTGGTTTCAATAAATTCCCTACGGTAGTTCGTCTTGGCCCAGATCTAGAACTATCCTCAACGGTTTGTGTAGCCATAAATCCTATTTATTTAATCATTGGTTGAGATCTGTTGACTTTGTATACCATTTCGTTGTAGTTGTAAATAAACGATCTTATTATAGATCCATTGTATTGTGATCTTGAAATTGTCTAAAAATGGAAATAGCAACCCTAATCGCCATCTTTATATCTGGTTTACTTGTAAGCTTTACTGGGTACGCCTTATATACCGCTTTTGGGCAACCCTCTCAACAACTAAGAGATCCATTCGAAGAACACGGGGACTAGTTGAAGTAATGAGTCTCCCTACCCTATATGGGAGACTCATTACTTCAATTGAAATAATGAAAAATTATTTGACTTTTTTAGTTGGAACCTTAGGCGGTTCTCGAAAAAAGATAGCGAAAAAAATTATCCCTAAAGTAGAGACTAAAAGGAATGTATAAACCAATGCTTCCATAGATTCGATCGTGGTTTACAATTATAGCTTCCACACCTATTCATTTGGCATCATTTACCATATAGTATAAAATATAAAGATAAAGAAAAGGAAAAGAAAAGATAGTGATTCAAGTCAAGATTTCTTAAGTACTCTAACCCTATGTCAAATAAAAAAAAGAGGCGAAAGATACCAGAGCAATCTTGTATCAGACTACTTGTCTCCTTGTAGTTGGATCTCCTATTTTTTGGAATGCTCCAAATTCCACTTGAGCATCCAAATCTGGATCAATACCAGCAAAAACATCTCTGAACAAGGTTCTAGCGCCATGCCAAATGTGTCCGAAAAAGAAGAGCAAAGCAAACGTAGCATGACCAAAAGTGAACCAACCCCTCGGACTGCTACGAAAAACGCCATCAGATTTCAAAGTAGCGCGATCTAATTCAAAAATTTCACCTAATTGGGCACGTCTAGCATATTTTTTAACAGTCACAGGATCACTATAACTGACTCCATTGAGTTCGCCACCATAGAACTCAACAGTTACACCTACTTGTTCAACACTATACTTTGATTCTGCTCTCCTAAAAGGAACATCGGCTCTCACAATTCCGTCTCCATCCACCAAAACCACCGGAAATGTTTCAAAAAAAGTAGGCATACGACGTACAAAAAGCTCGCGCCCTTCTTTATCTCTAAAGACAGGGTGCCCTAACCATCCAACAGCTATTCCATCCCCGTTATCCATTGACCCTGCTCTGAATAATCCCCCTTTTGCCGGATTATTACCAATGTAATCATAAAAAGCTAATTTTTCGGGAATTTTAGACCAAGCTTCCGATAAACTTAGATTTTCGTCTAGTCCGGCGCTAACTCTTCGGTATATTTCTTGCTGAAAGTATCCTTGATCCCACTGATAACGAGTGGGACCAAATAATTCGATTGGAGTTGTTGCTGAACCATACCACATAGTTCCAGCAACAACGAAAGCTGCAAAAAAAACAGCAGCGATACTACTGGAAAGTACAGTTTCAATATTGCCCATACGCAATCCTTTGTATAGACGTTGAGGCGGACGGACACTAAGATGGAATAAGCCCGCTAATATGCCCAATGTACCCGCTGCAATATGATGAGAGGCAATTCCTCCGGGAACAAAAGGATCAAAGCCTTCCGCGCCCCATGCAGGATTTACAGGTTGTACTTTTCCGGTTAGTCCATAAGGATCGGACACCCATATTCCAGGACCATACAAACCTGTTACATGAAATGCGCCAAAACCAAAGCAAGCCAACCCTGAGAGAAATAAATGAATTCCAAAAATCTTAGGCAAATCCAAAGAAGGTTTGCCCGTACGTTCATCGCAGAATATTTCTAGGTCCCAATACACCCAATGCCAGATAGCTGCCAAGAAGCACAAACCAGAAAACACAATATGTGCCCCTGCCACACCTTCGTAACTCCAAATACCTGGATTCGTTATAGTTCCCCCTGAAATACTCCAACCACCCCACGAATTGGTTATTCCTAAACGAGTCATGAAGGGTATAACGAACATACCTTGTCTCCACATTGGATCGAGAGCGGGGTCAGAGGGATCAAAAACCGCTAATTCGTATAAAGCCATCGAACCGGCCCAACCAGCAACTAGGGCTGTATGCATTATATGGACCGAAAGTAATCGACCAGGATCATTCAATACGACAGTATGAACACGATACCAAGGCAAACCCATGGAAATACCCCTTTATCAAAAAAAAACTAGACACTATGTCACTTTATTTTATCGCATTGGAATTGGAAAAGACTATACTATGTACTTAACTTTTCAGTAGATTCTGTATGAGAAAAGGTTAATATTTATTCCGTTCCATTGAAAATAAGGTAAAAATTCTGTTCGTAAGAACAAAGAGAAGCGGATCTATTCTATACCCGATAAGTACCAATACGCAATGGGAGGATTACTCCTACTTTCGGGAAACAAATACATAGATACTTGTTTATCATTCCAACGATTGATACGTTAGTTAAATTTTCTCTTTATTCATTCTGTCTTACTCTATAAACCTTTCAATATAAACCTTTCAATCTATGTATAAAAATCTATGTATAAAATACAATAAAGAGAAAAAGAGATAAAGATGATAAAGCCATTGTTACGTTTCCATATTAACGCGAAGTATAGTACTCAATTTTGTCTTTAAATTAATGCCCGTTGGTGTTCCAAAAGTACCTTTTCGGAATCCCGGAGAGGAAGATGCAACTTGGGTTGAGTTATAGTGCGACTTGTCAGACATATTGAGTCATATGGAATTTACCCGTTTTCTCCCCCGATCGAGATATCCTCTGTTTCGCCCAAGAAATATTGTATTGAGGGAAGCATCAATCATTCGGAGCGTGAAGTGTAATTTAGATCAATTTATTTATATTTGCATTTTGGGATCCATATTATCAATTAGGAGGATTTATGGTTCACTTGGAAAAATAAAAATAAAGTATTCAGGCTCCGTTCAGAAAATACCAAATTGGTAATATATGTATGATTATTACTTGTATTATAAAGGATTCTTATCCTTACTATATTACTATAAGTAAGATGAGTTACTATAAGAGTAATTTCAAACGTCCAACTAATAACCAACAGAATAGCATGATGAATACATCAAATAGTTGAGTTGGGAAAAGACATGAAACGAATTGAAAAAAAAAAAGAAGTGGTACTGAGATTATTTGCCCTATATGTGCAAATAAAATTCGGACAGATCTTTTCCCGGAGTAGAACATGAACCTAAAAGAATTGCAAGGGCCCATTCAGGAACAAGAAAATTGCATCGTGATTTGAATATCGATGAAATAATACATCAATGAGAGAGATTAGTTCAATTTCAATAAGTTCAATAAATTCTTTTTTTATAGGTAAGGAAGCGAGAACACATCTCATGTTTTTTGAAAAATGGAAGAAAAACGTTTTTTTTTAGAAAAACCTATTTTAGAAAAACCTATTAAGTTAAAGAAAAAAGAAATAGAACAAGAATCGACACATTGATTCTTTTTTCTCCATTTCATTTTTATTTTGAACCGTATGCATCCAAAGGTGCGTGTACGGCTCCTAAAGGACTAAAGGATAGGATTTTGTCCTAATCAACCGACTTTATCGAGAAAGATTACTTTTTTTAGGACAAGAGGTCAAGGAGGAGATCTCGAATACTATTGTTGGTCTCATGGTATATCTCAGTATAGAAGATCAGACTAGGGATCTTTATTTATTTATAAACTCTCCCGGCGGATGGGTAATATCAGGAATAGCTATTTTTGATACTATGCAATTTGTGACGCCCGACGTGCATACAATATGCATGGGAATAGCCGCTTCGATGGCATCTTTCATCCTGGTCGGAGGAGAAATTACCAAACGTCTAGCATTTCCTCACGCTTGGCGCCAATGAGTTTTGATTTGAAAAAAAAAAGAAACACTATGCCTTCGCCATATTGAATATGAATAATAAGTAATAATAGCATGGCACTTCGAGTTCGATCTAAACAAACCATTATTTTATCTTATTGTTTTTTCATAACATGAGATTTTGTATCGAGATAGTAGTATGAAACAAAGGGTATTTCCGATTTGTTGATTTTATGTGTCGGGAGTACATTTCAGCGTCACAAACTTTTTTTCTTCCACACCAGAAGTCTCTTTTTGATATTCATCTTATGAAAGAGTACGAATTATGAAAGAGTACGAAAAAAAAAAAATTTTCCTTATTTGATCGTATCAGAAGGGAACTTTGGGATTGCTAAATCATAGATAAGATATCTATATAAAGCAACAGAACCATCATAGTATTTTTGACTCCTACGAAAGGAAGGGTGGTAAATGGATAATTCAACGATCTGAATCAGATAAATTATATTTCTTCGATAGAATAGAAGAGAAGAATAAAGTAAATTCCATTGCGGAGCCGTATGCAACATAGAAATGCCCGTACGGTTGTTCAATTCCATTTTCTTCTTTTTATTTTTTTTATCCTTTAATTTAGCCCAATCATGCGAGATAGAAGAACCTGTTATATCAATAACATTAGGTTAGGATTATGATTCATCAACCTGCTAGTTCTTTTTATGACGGAAGATCAGGGGACTTTTTCAGGGAAACGAGACAGATAGTGAAACTTCGCGAAACCCTCACAAAGGTTTATGTACAAAGAACAGGTATGCCTCTTTGGGTTGTAGCCCAAGACATGGAAAGAGATATTTTTATGTCAGCAACAGAAGCCCAAGCTCACGGCATTGTTGATCTTGTAGGGGCGGATCCTGAGGATTTCGAGGATTTTTTATTGTAAATCTATTTCAAACCGTAATTGAATTTTCTGTGATTTTATATTGAATAGAAAAAATTGATAATCATTAATTATCAGATTAATTCTCAGGTTAAGATCGATCTAAACCAACCCATTCCATTCTAATTTCTAATTATATATACAACGTATATATATATACGACATGCCAACTATTAAACAACTTATTAGAAATGCAAGACAGCCAATAAGAAATGTTACGAAATCTCCCGCTCTTAGAGAATGTCCTCAGCGTCGAGGAACATGTACTAGGGTGTATGTGCGACTCGTTCAGATCATGAGTTCGAACAAATACAAATGAGAAAATTTTTCCAGTATTACTGAACGGCACTAATGAATAGAGTAAATGGAAAAGATTTTTCATATATCTATATTGTGTATTGTGTATGGAATTTATGGTTTCCATTGGTGTAAATCCAATCACCTAAATTTGAGATGAAAAGCAATTCCCCATAGGTAGTAAATAGTTATCCATTAAGCGGAGGAAATGGTATCATAAGAAGCAAAAAGATTATGCTCCCATTGTTAAAAGAACGGACTAAGAGGGTCAGCTACCTAGCCAACTTTCCTAATTAAATGCCGTTACTGTATAGATAACTCTTATTGTGAAAAGAGCTATTACTCTATAATTGATAATTGATGGGTAGAGCCAAAGAGTGTGAACTATACAAGTTCACAATACCATTTGATTAAATGAAAGAAGAAGCTCCGGTGTATAGAGAGGACCTCGCCGTTTAAGAAATAACCATAGAAACGAAGGAACCCACTTTTTTTTAGTATCATTAGAATTTATTATTTTCAGGTGAAATGCCTGAAAGGAATAAAAAATGGTGGTAAGGAAGGTTATAGTAGCAAAAGCCATTCGAATTCATATTTTATATATCGGAATAATCCGTTTTGTTATTCATCGACCAAGGGGGATAAAAGGATGGCTGAAAGAATAGAAATCAATTAGTTATTCATTAAGGTTTAATTTGATTCAATGACAAGAGTTAGACGGAGATATATAGCTCGTAGACGTCGAACAAAAATTCGTTTTTTTGCGTTAACCTTTAGAGGGGCTCATTCGAGACTTATTCGAACGATTACTCAACAAAAAATTAGAGCTTTGGCTTCCTCTCATCGAGATAGAGGCAGGCAAAAGAGGGATTTTCGTCGTTTGTGGATCACTCGGATAAATGCAATAACTCGTGAAAAGTCGGTATTGTATAGTTATAGTATATTAATACATAATCTGTACAAGAAGCAATTGCTTCTTAATCGTAAAATACTTGCACAAATAGCTATATCAAATAAGAATTGTCTTTACATGATTTCCAACAAGATCATAAAATCAAATTCAAATAAAGTAGATTATAAAGTCATGTACAGTAAAGGAATGATTGAAACGAAACAGAATTCCCCGGAGTGACTTCTCCGGGAAGATAGAATAAAAATCACTTAAAAAAAAAAAAAAAAATAAGTAATAGGAATGAACGAACATGTTTAAAAAAAATGGGAATTTTTTTTCTTTTAACACTGGAACCCACTCTTCTAGATTCTAGGCCTTTTCGAACAAAAAACACATCTGAGCTTGAGTTACAATTGGAGTTTGGAGTCAATTGAGGAGTATGTCTATTTTTTTTTTCTAGGACGAGTAATTCGAGTTCGGGGGATCGACTCCGATTTTTTATTCTTAAATAGTCTCTCATTATTAAGAAAAGGTAACAAAGATAAAATACGGGCTTGCTTTATAGCAATAGTAATTAATCGTTGTTGTTTTAAAGTCAATCTATTCACCCGTCTAGATAATATTTTCCCTTGTTCACTAATAAATCGACTAATTAAACTCATGTTTCTATAATCGATTCGATCCCCCGATCTAATTGGGGGCAAACGCCTACGAAAAGATCGTTTGGATTTGCGAAAAGATTGCTTGGATTTACGAAAAGATTGTTTGGATTTATCCATGGTTTATTCCTTATCTCTAAAATTCTATTTCTTTATTTTATTTACTTCAGATCCTACCAAAATAGGCTTTGATTTGTATGCATAATGTATACACATTATTCATATTCTATATTAAAAATGAAAATTAAATATATGTTAAGCTCTTTTTCTTCTTTGACTTGAAAAGAACACATGTGTTCCGTTCAATCTATTTCTTGATTTCCCCATGAATCGTATGCTTGTGACAATAGCGACAAAATTTTCTCAATTCTAATCGACCAGGCGTATTGTGTCGATTCTTTTGAGTAATATATCTAGAAATACCCGGCGATTCCTTATTGACATCATTTCGGGCACAACTGGTACATTCTAAAATAACTATAACTCTTACATCCTTACCCTTAGCCATAAACCCCCTTTTAATTTTGTATCGGCTTATACATTTTCGATCCGAGCTGAAGAAGAAGAAAACAAAAATAAATTAAATAGAAGTTACTAACTAGAAATGGAATTTTCTAAAAATTTTGTTGCAATTATCATTAAATTCTTATTTATTCAAATTTTAAAATTAATATTAATGTAATTAAGTAAAAATTTTCATTTTTTATTTTATAGAGTAATAAAATAATAATTTTATGAAGTAATAATTAAGTAATACAATTTCTTTCTAACTATCAATTGTTCCTATCCTAAATCCACTAAATTATTATTCTTATTTAATTTAAGTATCTTCTTTCTATGCTATGATTTCGCGGAACCCTCCCTAGACTGGATCCACATTTAAATTTTAGGTCTCCCAAATTCGATCTTCGATCTATCACATTTTTGTTGAGGTTCCATACACTTTTTTTCTTTTCTCCCTATCCTAAAGCTAAGGAACTGAAATGAAAGAACTGAAAAAGGGGGGAGGAAATTCGAAATTTGAGTCATGTAGAATTGTATCTCTAATTTTATTCATTTCTTCACATAATCAATAACTAGAATCAAAAAAATGGGAATGACAAGGCATCCGGGAATAAACGATTAATCTCTATCAATAGGCCTGCTAAAGACCCAAACCATAGAGTACTTAGCACAGGTGCTACGGAGAGATATGTTTTTATATCTCGCATTGAAAATCCTCCTTTCCTATGGATTGTAATACATATGTGTATATGGTCAGATGTTGTAGTTCAAGATCATTTGTATTTATTTTACACAGAATTCCGAACTAAATGCTAAAATAGATATGTACAATTAATCAATAGATGAGATTTTCATCTCATCCCCTGTTCCTGAACATTACTGATAAAACTTTTTTATACGTTAGGTTTCAGATGTATATAATTCTTATATTTATGATATGTATAAGATTTTCTTATATGAAACCAAAAGGAAGAGAAGAAATGATAAGAAAATTGTATATAGATGGAGGAAAAAATGAAGATATGGAAAACAAGACAGGTATTTTGTAGAATGAGACTGCCCAACAATTTGAAAAAAGGGATGTAGCGCAGCTTGGTAGCGCGTTTGTTTTGGGTACAAAATGTCACGGGTTCAAATCCTGTCATCCCTACCTATTACTTCTTCTATGGACAGTAACGAGGATTAATTGAGAACGATTCAAATTGTACATAATTTTCCGTTTTTATACTATATGTATGCAAGATGCATTGGGGTAGATTTCTTTACAGTACAGTTGTATCCCCTGTCATAAGCATAAGAAAGCGCTCTTAGTTCAGTTCGGTAGAACGCGGGTCTCCAAAACCCGATGTCGTGGGTTCAAATCCTACAGAGCGTGAGTCAGTTTATTTGATGTCGAATCACAATAAAATATTTGAACAAAAAAAAAAACAAAAAAGTTTAATTGCAACTTGCATTGGACCTC